CAGCTACCCCGCGGATCTATTCCAAATTTATGAATCGTCCCATGGATTTTGATATTTCGATTGTATGGCGTGGTGTATACACGTTATGCAAACAGAAGGTATGGTTACTCTACTCTATTTTTTCATGGAATGATTATTCCATTCTTTTTTCTCTTTGGATCATAACCAAATCAAAACTTCTCGAGTTATCAGAATCTGTAGTAAAAAAAGTCCTTGGTTATTTAACTTAGATGAAATAGTAATAGTTCCGCTCATTGGTATACTACAAAAATGGGAATGAAATCAATCTGATTCCAATATCTCATATCTTTCCCAAACAAAAGGGGACAATTTAAGTGGAAAGCCCATATCTATTTAATATCTATTTATTAGAATAAAATTAGTCTGTTTTTATGTTATTTCGTACTGTATAATTCCTTTGCTTTGTTTGTGGGATCATTTTCCCCAGGGGTAATGAAAAGAATTCTAGAATGGATTGCTAATTATGCCTAGATCTAATATAAATGGAAATTTTATTGATAAGACCTCTTCAATTGTAGCCAATATCTTATTACGAATAATTCCGACAACTTCAGGAGAAAAAAAGGCATTTACCTATTACAGAGATGGTGCGATTTGATTCTTTTTTCTTGTTTTTTTTAGCCCTCACCTCAGTCTTACGAGAAAGAGACGCGGTTCGGTATAGAAAGAACGAAATTCTTGAAATAAACCTACGCTCGGTGAAGGTGAAGTTTGGAGATAGAACAATTCCTTCTATCGTGTATCCTCGATTGATGCAGCCTCAGATGTTTCAATTGTTGATTTGAGTATTGAGCGAAAGGTTACACCTATGGGTTCTGTATTGCGGGTCAATCCTACACTACATCAGTACCAATAGACGGCATAAGGGAAAAAGCACTACACCTAGGAATCAACAACACAAAAACTTTGTTATAAATTCCCCCTTTCCTTATCGGTATCGGGACTAACAAGAATGGTTGGGACAACAAACATCCATCTCGTTTGTACTTTGGATACCCGTATAACCATCAAAGATCGTTGAAGTGACTAATTCCTGGAAATAGAAGGCGTTGAGAACAAAGAAATTGTTGGAGTTACCATTTATATCTAACACTAATATGATTGGTGTTAAGAAAAAACCTCTTGCGGGAAGGCTGGCTAGAGATTTCTTGTAAAAATACTAGTTCCTTTCAGTTCATAATGAGATGAGAATAGTTCAATTTTTATTCTATGGATTATTCCCCTTAGTACTATGCGCAGAAGGGAGGAGCCGTATGAGATGAAAATCTCATGTACGGTTCTGGAACGGAGATTTTTTGAATAGAATGAACGACCGTAACGGATGTTGGCTCAATCCGAAGGAAATTATGCGGAAGCTTTACAGAATTATTATGAAGCTACGCGACCAGAAATTGATCCCTATGATCGAAGTTATATACTCTATAACATAGGCCTTATACACACAAGCAATGGAGAGCATACAAAGGCTTTGGAATATTATTTCCGGGCACTAGAACGAAACCCATTCTTACCACAAGCTTTTAATAATATGGCCGTGATCTGTCATTACGTGCGACTATCTCCACTATAGAAATAAGGAAAAAAAGCAAAGATCAAATTGGCTAGTAAATACTAGAAAAAATAGGCTTTCTACATAATGCATCGTCCAAAGCAACGATTTTTATCAGCTGTAGCAAGGAAAGAGACTTCACGAGAACCAAAATTGGAAGAAAAAAAAATGAGTGCAGCCTATATACTATATTCTATGGATAAAGGATCAAATTGATAGAGAAAGCACCGTAAAGATCAATTAGCGAGCTATTGAGTCGATACAGTTAAGAACTGCTTACTTATGTCATGATATGGGACAAAAGTTAGGAATCAACTTATGTAATAGAGTCAATCCACTAAGGTATTGAGCAGCGGTGTAGCATCAGATCCCAAAGATAGTAAGTTCTTTTTTCTTATGGAAAAAAGTCTTTTTCAAAGATTCTATATGAATTCCATATATGAAACCGAGATAGTTACCTTTCAGAAAATTCTAACGATATTGTGGGGATACCTATGCTTCATTCTTCTGAAGGTGGGAGAAAAGATCAAACTGATTCTGATTATTGATCAAAATTAGGGTTTGAAACTTATGTAATTAACTTCTTCTGGTTAACCCAAGAAAAAATGGGATAGGTTTATGAGAAATCTAATTCAGTTAGCATAGGGTAGATTAAGATAGGACACAAAAAGAATCGATTTTTGAGCCGTATGAGATAGGAAACTCTCAAGTACGGTTCTAAGGGAAGGAACCACCTATTCCGACCGGGGAGAACAGGCCATTCTACAGGGTGATTCTGAAATTGCGGAAGCTTGGTCCGATCAAGCTGCTGAGTATTGGAAACAAGCTATAGCGCTTACTCCAGGTAATTATATTGAAGCACATAATTGGTTGAAAATCACGAAGCGCTTCGAATAAAACCACTCTCTTTTTTAATTCATTAAAAAAAAA